TTTTTTTTATTTATATGTTTAATAAATTAAATATGGTTTAAAAATTTTAATAATTTAATTTTTATGGAAATTAATTATAAAGTAATTTTTTTTATTTATTAAATCATTAAATTTTATTTAATATAAAATAAATTAAATATGGTCAATAAATAACACTTAAAGAATTTTATCTTAATTTAGTTATTTAAATATATATATATATATATATATATATATATATATACGCGTGCGCGCGCATATGTGTATATATATATATAAATAATTTATATATATATAAATAAATTTTTAATTTTAATATTAAAATAATTTATATATATATATATATTATTTAAATATATAAATATTTTTTTAAATAAAAATTATATTTAAAAATATTTTTTTTTTTAAAAAGAAATATATGAGATAAAAATTTGTGTGTGTTTTTAAATAAATATCACAAAAAGAGATTTAAAATTAGGGAAAAAATTTAAAAATTTAATTAAAATTAATTAGGAATTTCTTTTTTTTCCCCTTTAAAAAATTTTTTTGGAAAAAAAATTTTTTTTAAAATTTTTAAAAAAAAAAAATTAAAAAAAAAAAAAAATTTTAAATAATTTATTTTTTTTTTAAATAAATAAAAATATATATATGGTTAAATTTTATATATATATATATATTTATTTTAAAAAAAAAAAAAAAAAAAAAATCTATAGGAAAAACTTTTAATATAGATAAAAATTTATGATTTTAAAGATTTATTTTTAATTTATTTTACATATAAATTTTAGTGTTAATTTTATTTTATTTTAATAATAATAATGGTTAATTTAATAGTAATTAAAATTAAAAATTTAAGAAATTAAGATTTAGTAATATTAAAATTAGTAACAAATTTTGTGCCAGCAGTTGCGGTTATACAAAAGCTAAAATAAATTTTTTTAGTTAAATAAAAAATAAATTTAAATTTTAATTAAATATTAAATTATTAAGTGAAATTTTAATTTAATTAAAATTAATATAATATTTATGATTTATTAAATTTTATTTTAAACTAGGATTAGATACCCTATTATTAAAAATTTAAATTAAAATGCTAAAATATTAAATAATTAATTATTGAAACTTAAATAATTTGGCGGTATTTTAGTTCATTTAGAGGAATCTGTTTATTAATTGATATTCCACGAATGAATTTACTTAATTTATTATTTTGTATATCGTTGTTAAAAAAATATTTTTTAATAAAAATAATATTTTAAATTTTTTAAAAAAAATTAATTCAGATCAAGATGCAGATTATAATTAAGAATATAATGGATTACAATAAATTTATTTAAATGGATTTTTTTTTGTAATAATTATTTGAAAGTGGATTTAAATGTAATTTTATTTAATTTAATAAAATGATTTAAAATTAAAATATGTACATATTGCCCGTCGCTTTCATTTAAAAATTGGAATAAGTCGTAACAAAGTAGAGGTACTGGAAAGTGTTTCTAGAAAGACAAATTATAGCTTAAATTAAGTATTTCATTTACATTGGAAAGAAATTATTAAATTAATTAGTTTGATTAAGGGGGATTTAATAATTAAATAAAATAATAAAAGAAATTTTAAAAATATATTTTAATGGGGGTTAAAGTATATATAATAGAATAGATTTTATAATTTATAGGGGATTAGTATTGAGAAAGAATATTGAAATAATTTGAAAATTAATTATTTAATAAGTAAATTTAATTTGTTGTATCTTGGGTATCAGAGTTTATTAAAAAAAATTTTTATATAAAAAAATCTCGAATTTTAAAGAGATAATTAATTATTAAAGTTATTGTATCATAAATATTTTTAATAATTAATTTGAAATGAAATGTTAATCGTTTTAAAATATATCTAGTTTTTTTAGAAATAAATTTAATTTAGAATTTTTTTTTAATAAAATTAAATAATTAATTTTATTAAAAAAAAATTTAATATTTTAAGGGATAATCTTTAAAATAAAATAATTATAATATATAATTTTAATTAAATTAAAATTTTTAAAATTTATATTGTTTATAAATTAATTTTTTTTATAAAAAATTTTATTTATAAATAAAATTTTTAATTTATTTAATTTTATATAAAAAATTAATTTTTTATATAAAAAAATTAGTTATAATGATAAAATTAGTATAATTTTATATTAATAACATTTGTAAATATATTATTTATATTAAAATATATTATTAGTAAAATAAATTAAAAATAAATAAATTAATAATTAAATAAAAGGAATTTGGCAAAAATTTATATTCACTTGTTTATCAAAAACATGTCTTTTTGTTAATAATTTAAAGTCGAATTTGCCCACTGATTTATATTAAAGGGCTGCAGTATATTGACTGTACAAAGGTAGCATAATCATTAGTCTTTTAATTGGAGACTTGTATGAAAGATTTGATGAAATATTAACTGTCTCTTTTTTATAATTAGAATTTAATTTTTTAGTCAGAAAGCTAAAATAAATTTAAAAGACGAGAAGACCCTATAGAGTTTTATAATTAAATAAGTTATAAATTTTTATTTATTTAAAATAAGAATTAATTTAATTATTTTATTGGGGTGATAAAAAAATTAAATAAACTTTTTTTTATGTTAAACATAAGTTAATGAAATTATGATCCATAATTTTTGATTATAAGAAAAAATTACCTTAGGGATAACAGCGTAATTTTTTTTTTTAGTTCATATAAGAAAAAAAGTTTGCGACCTCGATGTTGGATTAAGATAAAGTTTAAATGCAGAAGTTTAAAATTTTTGATCTGTTCGATCATTAAAATCTTACATGATCTGAGTTCAAACCGGCGTAAGCCAGGTTGGTTTCTATCTTTAGATAATTAAAATATTTTAGTACGAAAGGATTAAATATTAAAAATAATTTTAAAATAAAGAATTTTATTAATTATAATTATATAATTGATATATATATATATATATTTATATATAAATGTTAATTATTTTATTTACTATTTTGACAGAAAAAATGTAATGATTTTAGAAGTCATAAATGTATATTTTATATACATATAGTAATGATGATAATTGATTATATAAATATTTTAATTGGTTTAATAATTTTAATTATTGGTGTTATAATTAGAGTAGCTTTTTTAACTTTATTAGAACGTAAAGTTTTGAGTTATATCCAAATTCGTAAAGGACCTAATAAAGTTGGTTATATAGGGTTATTACAACCTTTTTCAGATGCCATTAAATTATTTTTTAAGGAGCAAATTTATTTAAGATATTCTAATTATTTATGTTATTATTTTTCTCCTATTTTAGGATTTACTTTATCTTTGATAATTTGAATATTAATTCCTTATTATTTTAATATAATTAGTTTTAATTTAGGAATTTTATTTTTTTTATGTTGTAGTAGATTAAGAGTTTATTTTATTATAATTGCAGGATGATCTTCTAATTCAAATTATTCAATATTAGGAAGATTACGAGCAGTAGCTCAAACTATTTCTTATGAAGTTAGATTAAGTCTAATTTTATTATCATGTGTAGTAATAATTATAAATTTTAATTTATTAAAATTTAGTGAGTATCAAATATTAATTTGATTTTTTTTTTTAATATTTCCTTTAAGTTTATGTTTTATATCTTCAAGCTTAGCTGAAACTAATCGAACTCCTTTTGATTTTGCAGAAGGTGAGAGAGAATTAGTTTCTGGATTTAATATTGAGTATAGAAGAGGTGGATTTGCATTAATTTTTTTAGCTGAGTATTCTAGAATTTTATTTATAAGTTTAATATTTAGATTAATTTATTTAGGGGGGTATAATTTAAATTTTTTCTTTTATTTGAAAATAGTTTTTATTTCTTTTTTATTTATTTGAGTTCGGGGTACTTTACCTCGTTATCGTTATGATAAATTAATGTACTTATCTTGGAAAGTTTATTTACCACTTTCTTTAAATTTTTTAATATTTTTTATTGGAATTAAGATTTATTTATTATAGTGATATATTTTTAGTATAAAATTAATAGAATTAAGATTCTTTCTTAAGTTTTCAAAACAAATGCTATATAACAAGCTCATTAATTATAAATTGAAGATTAATTTATCTCAAAATTTATTTAAAAATGGGTTTAAAATAAAATATGAAAAATAAATAATTGTTAATATTTGACCTGTAATAATATAAGGATCTTCAACGGGGCGAGCTCCAATTCAAGTTAATAAAATTACAGTTCTAATTATACTTCAAAAAAAAATTTGATTTAAAGGATAAAATTGAATTCCTTGAATTTTTTTATTAAATGAAAATGGTAAAATAATTAAAATTAAAATTGATATAATTAAAGCAATTACCCCCCCTAATTTATTAGGGATAGATCGAAGAATTGCATATGCAAATAAAAAATATCATTCAGGTTGAATATGAACAGGGGTAACTAATGGATTAGCAGGAATAAAGTTATCTGGGTCTCCTAATAAATAAGGGTTAGTTAAAGTTAATAATAATAAAATTGATATTAAAATAATAAATCCAATTAAATCTTTGAAAGTAAAAAATGGGTGGAAAGGAATTTTATCTATATTTCTATTAATACCTAAAGGATTATTAGATCCTGTTTGATGTAAAAATAATAAATGAATTATTGTTATTGCTAAGATAATAAATGGAAATAAAAAATGAAATGAATAAAATCGGGTTAATGTAGCATTGTCTACTGCAAATCCCCCTCAAATTCATTGTACTAATGTTACTCCTAAATATGGGATTGCTGATAATAAATTAGTAATAACCGTAGCTCCTCAGAAAGATATTTGGCCTCATGGTAAAACATAACCTATAAAAGCTGTAGCTATTAAAAGAAATAAAATAATAATTCCTGTTATTCATGTAAATTTAAAATTAAATGATTCATAATAAATTCCTCGTCCAATATGTAAATAAATACAAATAAAAAAAAATGAGGCTCCGTTAGCATGAAGGGTTCGAATTAATCATCCATAATTTACATTCCGACAAATATAATTAACACTATAAAATGCTAATTCAATATTAGCATTATAATATATAGTTAAAAATAATCCTGTAATAATTTGAGTAAATAAACATAAAGCGAGTAAAGATCCGAAATTTCATCAACTAGAAATATTTGATGGGGAAGGTAAATCAATTAGTGAATTATTAATAATTTTAATAATAGGGTGAATTTTTCGTAAGGGTTTAAATATAGGTATCATTAGTATATTAAATATTTGATCGTAATGGGCCATAAAAAATATTAATAATTTTTACTACTGCTAATAAAGTAATAAATAAGTAAATAATTATTATAATTATAATTAAATAATTTTGCTCATTATACAATTTAGTTAAATTAATTATATTTTCATTATTAAAAAATAAAAAAAAATTAAAAAAATTATTTAATTCTGTTGAGTTAATATATAAATTTAATCAATTTAGATTTTTCATAGTTAATAATCTTAAAATTATACTTCTAATAATAATAATTCATAGTAAAAATTTAATTTTAGTAGATAAATTAAATATTTCATTAGATGCAATTCTTGAAATATAAATAAAAAGAATTAATAATCCTCCAATAAAAATTAAAAATAAAATGTAAGAAAATCAATAAGTATTAATTATAAATCCTGAAATTAAACAAATTATTAATGTTTGAGTAAGGATTATAATTCCTAAAGATAAAGGATGACTTATAAATAATATAAAAATAGAGGTAATTATTATTATTAAAGATAAAAATATTTTAGTTATTTCAAAGAATAGTTTAATAAAATAATAATTTTGGAGATTATAGATAAAGAATTTTCTTTTTCTTTGAAGTTTTTAAATAATTATAATATTTTTGATTTACAAGACCAATGTTTTATTTTAAACTATAAAAAACTATTAATGATAAATATAGTATTAATTATTTTTATTATATTTTTAGTAGGAAATATTATTTTTGTTTCMAAACATAAACATTTATTAATTATATTATTAAGATTAGAATTTATAGTATTWAGAATTTATTTTTTAATATTACTAATATTAAGATTTATTGAATTTGATATATATATATTAATAATTTTTTTAGTATTTTCAGTTTGTGAAGGAGCTTTAGGGATTTCTATTTTAGTTTCTATAATTCGTACTCATGGTAATGATTATTTTCAGAGATTTAGATTATTATAAATTTTTTTAGAAAATATGTTAAAAATATTTTTTTTTTATTTTTTTACATTATTTTTATGTTTAAATAAAAATAAATTTTGAATGGTTCAAATATCTTTATTTTTATCAATATTTATTTTTATAAATATAACTATTAATATTATAAATTATAATAATTTAGGATATATAATGGGTTGTGATATAATTTTTTATGGGTTAATTATATTAAGAATTTGAATTTGTTCTATAATAATTATAGCAAGAGAAAAATTATATACCTATAATTATTATATTATTTTTTTTTTATTAAATGTAGTTTTTTTATTACTTATACTTTATATAACTTTTTCAGTATTAAATTTATTTTTATTTTATTTATTTTTTGAGGGTAGTTTAATTCCTACTTTATTTTTAATTATTGGGTGAGGGTATCAACCAGAGCGAATTCAAGCAGGTTTATATTTATTATTTTATACTTTATTTGCGTCATTACCTTTATTATTAGGGATTTTTTATATTTTTGAAAATTTAAATTGTATAATAATTTATTTTTTAAAATTTTTTAATTATAATTTTTATTTATTATATTTTTCAATAATTATAGCTTTTTTAGTTAAAATACCTATATATTTTGTTCATTTATGATTACCGAAAGCTCATGTAGAAGCTCCGGTTTCAGGTTCTATAATTTTAGCAGGAATTATATTAAAATTAGGGGGGTATGGCCTTTTGCGAGTTTTAATTTTATTACAAATAATTAATTTTAAATTTAATTTTGTTTGGATTATTATTAGATTAGTCGGTGGATTTTATATTTGTTTAAAATGTTTATGTCAAATTGATATAAAAGCTTTAATTGCTTATTCTTCAGTTGCACATATGAGATTAATTATCGGAGGTATTATAACTATAAATTATTGAGGATATTTAGGTTCATATTTATTAATAATTGGACATGGATTATGCTCATCTGGGATATTTTGTTTAGCTAATATGAATTATGAGCGTTTACAAAGACGAAGTTTATTTATAAATAAAGGTATAATAAATTTTATACCTTCTTTAAGATTATGGTGATTTATATTATTATCATCTGCTATAGCAGCTCCCCCTTCTTTAAATTTAATAGGAGAGATTAGTTTAATTAATAGATTAATTAGATGATCTTGGTTTACAATAATTATATTAATATTAATTTCTTTTTTTAGAGCTGTATATAGATTATACTTATATTCCTATACTCAGCATGGTAAATATAATTTAAGTATTTATAAATTTTATACAGGATTAAGTCGAGAATATTTATTATTAATATTACATTGATTACCTTTAAATATGTTAATTTTAAAAATTGATTATTTTATAATTTGATTTTAACTTAAATAATTTAATATAAAATATTGATTTGTGGTGTCAAAAATATGGGCTACATTTTAAGTTATTCAAAATAAAACTTGTATTTGTTTTCTTAGATTTTTTTTTTTATTTTTTTTTAGATTAATTAATTTTTTTTTTATAATTTATTTTATTATAAATAATATAATTATTTTTATAGAATGAGAATTAATTTCTTTAAATTCTATAAATATTGTTATATCTATTTTATTAGATTGAATATCCTTATTATTTATAATATTTGTTTCTTTAATTTCTTCTTCAGTAATTTATTATAGAAAAAGATATATAAGTTCAGAATTAAATTTAGATCGGTTTATTATTTTAGTTTTATTATTTGTTATATCTATAATTTTATTAATTATTAGACCTAATATTATCAGAATTTTATTAGGATGAGATGGTTTAGGTTTAATTTCTTATTGTTTAGTAATTTATTATCAAAATTTAAAGTCTTATAATGCTGGGATATTAACAGCTTTGTCTAATCGAATTGGTGATGTTTTTATTTTAATAGTAATTTCTTGAATTATAAATTATGGGAGATGAAATTATGTTTTTTATTTAAATTTTATATCTAATGATTATTCAATGATATTTATTAGATTTATAATTATTATTTCTGCTATAACTAAAAGTGCACAAATTCCTTTTAGATCTTGATTACCAGCTGCTATAGCAGCTCCTACTCCTGTTTCTGCTTTAGTTCATTCTTCTACTTTAGTTACTGCAGGTGTTTATTTATTAATTCGATTTAATAATTTATTATTAGAATTTTTTTTTTTAAAATTATTATTATTATTATCTAGTTTAACTATAATTATAGCTGGTATTTCAGCTAATTATGAATTTGATTTGAAAAAAATTATTGCATTATCTACTTTAAGACAATTGGGTTTAATAATAAGAATTTTAAGAATAGGATTATCTGATTTAGCTTTTTTTCATTTATTGACTCATGCTATATTTAAAGCTTTATTATTTATGTGTGCTGGGGTTATTATTCATATAATAAATAATAATCAAGATATTCGATTAATAGGAGGTTTAAGATTATATATTCCTTTAACTTCTTTATGTTTAAATATTTCTAATTTATCTTTATGTGGGATTCCTTTTTTAGCTGGATTTTATTCTAAAGATTTAATTTTAGAAATAGTTAGAATAAGAAGTATAAATTTAATAATTTTTTATTTATATTATTTTGCTACAGGATTAACAATATTTTATACTATTCGTTTATTAATATATTTAATAGTAATAGATTATAATTTATTTTCTATTTATAATTTATATGATGAAGATTATATTATATTAAAAAGAATATTTATATTATTATTTATAAGAGTAATTGCTGGTAGATTTTTAATATGAATAATTTTTTCTTACCCTTATTTTATTTATTTACCACTAAATTTAAAATTAATAGTTTTTTATGTAGTTATTGTAGGGATATTAATAGGGTATTTTATTAGAAATATGAAGTTATATTCTTTAAATAAATTTTTGATAAGATATGAATTATCTTTATTTTTTAATATTATGTGATTTATACCTAATTTAACAACTTATGGGTTATATAGATTTTTTTTAAAATTTAGTCAAAATTTAAATAAAAATATTGATATGGGTTGAAGAGAATTATATAGAGGTCAGGGGATATATTTTATTATTAAAACTTATTCTATTTTTAATAGATATATCCAAATAAATAATTTAAAAATTTATTTATTTAGATTTATTTTATGAATATTAATTTTTATATTTATAATTATTTTTAATAATTATTTAAATAGCTTAAAATAGAGTGTAATATTGAAGATATTAAGGTGATTTTTAATCTTTAAATATTTATAAAAAAAAATAATTTTTATTTTTACAATGAAAGTGTAATGTTTTTTTAAACTATATAAATTTATATAGAAATATTAATGATATTAATCACTATTAATTAAGTTAGCAGCTTAATTTTATTATATTTCTTTGAATTTAATTGGAATTATAATTCATTTTTATCATTAACAGTGATATACCTCTATTTTGGTTTCAATTAATAATATTTATAAAATAAGTAAAAATAATAAATATGGAGTAAGAAACTCTTTTTTTAAGTCGAAATTAAATGCATTAATAATGCTTCATATTTTATAAGATAAATTAAATTAATTAATATTATTTGAATGCAAATCAAATGTTTTATTATAAACTATAATCCTTTTTAATTAGTTCAATTTAATATGTTTTGATTTCATTCATGATATAATCCTACTAATAATATAATAATAAAAAAAAAAATAGTTTTAGTTCACAAAATAAAGTTAGTTATTATAAATGTATAAATTATAGGAAAAATTAAAGCAATTTCAACATCAAAAATTAAAAAAATTACAGTAATTAAAAAAAAATGTAATGAAAATGGATTACGAGCGGATGATTTTGGGTCAAATCCACATTCAAACGGTGAACATTTTTCTCGATCTTTAAAAGATTTTTTTGATAAAATTATAGCTAAAATTATAATTATATTAGAAATAAAAATAATAGTAATAGAACTTAATATTATTAAAATAATTATTTATATTAAATTTATTTTAAACTTTTTGATTGGAAGTCAAATATACTAAATATATTATATAAATAATTAATTACCTCATCAATAAATAGAAATATATAAGAATAATCAAATTACATCTACAAAATGTCAATATCATGCTGCTGCTTCAAATCCGAAATGATGTTTATTAGAAAAATGATAAAATAAAAGACGAATAAAACATGTAATTAAAAAAATAGTTCCGATTAAAACATGAAGTCCATGGAATCCTGTAGCTACAAAAAATGTAGATCCATAAATTCTGTCTGCAATAGTAAATGATGCTTCATGATATTCATATATTTGTAAAATAGTAAAATAAATTCCTAATAAAATAGTTATTAATAATCTATGTTTAGTTTGAGAAAAATTGTTTTCTATTAAAGCATGATGAGCTCAAGTAATAGTTACTCCTGATGTAATTAAAATAATAGTATTTAAAAGTGGGATTTGGAAGGGATTGAATGGAGTAATATTTGAAGGGGGTCAAGAAGAACCAATTTCAATGTTAGGTGAAAGACTTCTATGAAAAAAAGCTCAAAAGAAAGAAATAAAAAAAAAAATCTCTGAAATAATAAATAAGATTATTCCTCATCGTAATCCTTTTAATACAAAAGATGTATGTTTTCCTTGAAAGGTTCCTTCTCGTGAAATATCTCGTCATCATTGATATATAGTTAAAATTACAATGATGTAACCTAAAGTTAATAAATTTATATTAGAATTATGGAATCATTTTACTATTCCAGTTATTAAAGTTATAGTTCCAATAGCTCCTGTAAGAGGTCAAGGTCTATAATCAACTAAATGATATGGGTGATTGTAATGATTTGACATTAATTTAATTTACTTCATTAGAATATAAAGTTCTTAAAATGGAAATAACATAAGATTGAATAATTGCTACTGCAAATTCTAAAGTTAATAATAAAATTTGAATAAAGATTAATATAATAATTATATAATTAGATAGATTAAGTCTTGTATTACTTAAGAGTGTTAATAATAAGTGACCTGCAATTATATTTGCTGTAAGACGAACAGCTAAAGTTCCTGGTCGAATAATATTTCTAATAGTTTCAATTATTACTATAAATGGTATTAAAATTCTAGGGGTTCCTAATGGGATTATATGAATAAATATATGTTGAGAATTATTAATTCATCCATATAATATAAATCTTAATCATAAAGATAAAGTAATAGATAATGAGATAGTTAGATGACTTGTACTAGTAAAAATATAAGGGAATAATCCTAATAAATTATTAAATAAAATAAATGAAAATAATGAAATAAAAATAAATGTTGACCCATTTGAATTATTAGGCCCTAATAAGGTTTTAAATTCAAGGTGTAGTTTATTAATAATTATGTTTCATATAATAAATTGGCGATTAGGAATCAATCAAAAGGTATAAGGGATAAATATAATTCCTATAATAGTTCTTATTCAATTAAGAGATAGATTTAATAAATTAGTAGAAGGATCAAAAATTGAGAATAAATTAGTTATCATTTTCAAAATATTGATTTTTTTTTAAAATTTATATTTTTTATATTTATTTTATTATTAATATTAAAAATATAGTAATTTATAATATTAAATAAAATAAAAATTATAATGAATAAAATAAATGATATAATTCAGTTAATGGGTATTATTTGTGGAATAAAAGAATATTATTTTTATATAATAATTTAAACTTGACATATTTATGTTATAAATTAACTAATTCTTTAAATTCATTAGAAGTAAACGTTAATTAACTATAAAATGGTTTAAGAGACCAATACTTACTTTCAGTCATCTAATGAAGAATAATTATTAATTCAATTAATGAAATTTAAAATTGAAATTCTTTCAATTATAATTGGTATAAAACTATGATTTGCCCCACAAATTTCAGAACATTGACCATAATAAATTCCTGGCCGATTAATAAAAAAATTTGTTTGATTTAAGCGACCTGGGTTTGCGTCAATTTTTACTCCTAATGATGGAATTGTTCATGAATGAATTACATCTGTTGCAGTTACTAAAATTCGAATTTGATTATTTATAGGTAAAATAATTCGATTATCTACATCTAATAATCGAAAATTATTTTTTTCTGTAGGTTGAATTATATAAGAATCAAATTCAACGTTTAAGAAATCTGAATATTCGTATCTTCAATATCATTGATGACCAATAGATTTTAAAGTAATTAAAGGGTTATTTAATTCATCTAATAAATATAATAAACGAAGAGATGGTAAAGCAATAAAAATTAGAGTAATTGCTGGAAGAATAGTTCAAATTAATTCAATTATTTGTTGTTCCAATAAAAATCGGTTAATATATTTATTAAAAAATAATCTTATTAATAAATATCTAACTAAAATAGTAATTATTATTAAAATAATTAATGTATGATCATGAAAAAAAATAATTTGTTCCATTAAAGGGGAAGCTCTATTTTGTAAATTAAGATTAGATCATGTTGCTATTTCTAAAAAAAGGATAATCCTTTATCAATGGGATTTAAATCCATTACATATAATCTGCCACATTAGAAATTACTTAAAATAGGTAATTCATTATAAGAGTGTTCAGCAGGGGGTAAATTTTGGAATCATTCAATAGAAGATACTATATTTAATGAAAATAATACAATTCGTTGATTAATTATTGATTCTCAAATAATTATTATTATTATTATTAAAGATAATAAAGAAATATAAGATCCAAAAGAAGAAATAATATTTCAAGAAATATATCTATCAGGATAATCTGAATATCGTCGAGGTATCCCTGCAAGGCCTAAAAAATGTTGGGGGAAAAATGTTAAATTTACCCCTAAGAATATGGAGATAAATTGAATTTTTAATAAAAAAGAATTAAGAGTTAATCCTGTGAATAAAGGATATCAATGGATAAATCCCCCAAAAATAGCAAATACAGCTCCTATAGATAAAACATAATGAAAATGAGCTACAACATAATAAGTATCATGTAATGTAATATCAATAGAAGAATTAGCTAAAATTACTCCAGTTAATCCCCCTACAGTAAATAAAAATACAAATCCTAATCTTCATAATATAGAAGGACTATAATTAATTTGTGTTCCATGTAGAGTTGCTAATCATCTAAAAATTTTAATTCCTGTAGGAACAGCAATGATTATAGTTGCAGAAGTAAAATAAGCTCGAGTATCAATATCTATTCCTACAGTAAATATATGATGAGCTCATACAATAAACCCTAATAATCCAATAGCTATTATTGCATAAATTATTCCTAAACATCCAAAAGTTTCTTTTTTACCACTTTCTTGACAAATAATATGGGAAATTATACCAAATCCTGGTAAAATTAAAATATAAACTTCAGGATGCCCAAAAAATCAAAATAAGTGTTGGTATAAAATAGGATCTCCCCCTCCAGCAGGATCAAAAAATGATGTATTTAGATTACGATCAGTTAATAATATTGTGATAGCTCCTGCTAATACAGGAAGAGAAAGTAATAATAATAAAGCTGTAATTCCTACAGCTCAAACAAATAGAGGTATTTGATCAAAAGATAAATTTTTGATTCGTATATTAATAATAGTTGTAATAAAATTAATAGCTCCTAAGATAGATGAAATACCAGCTAAGTGAAGAGAGAAAATAGTTAAATCTACAGAAGCTCCTTGGTGAGCAATATTAGAAGAAAGAGGGGGGTAAACAGTTCAGCCAGTACCAGCACCATTTTCTACAATTCTTCTTGTAATTAATAAAGTTAAAGAGGGGGGTAGCATTCAAAATCTTATATTATTTATTCGAGGGAAAGCTATATCTGGGGCTCCTAATATTAAAGGAATTAATCAATTTCCAAATCCTCCAATTATAATAGGTATAACTATAAAAAAAATTATAATAAAAGCATGAGCTGTAACAATAGTATTATAAATTTGATCATCCCCAATTAAAGATCCTGGATTTCCTAATTCAGTTCGAATTAATAATCTTAATGAGGTTCCTACTATACCTGATCAAATTCCAAAGATAAAATATAAAGTTCCAATATCTTTATGATTTGTTGAGTAAAGTCATTTTCGCTAATAAAAAATAAAATGGCTGAGATTTAAGCGATAAATTGTAAATTTATTAACGAGAAATTAATCTCTTTTATTAGCTTTATATTCAAAAATGATTTAAAATTGCAAATTTTAAGGAGTAGTTAAAATATACTAAGGCTTAAAGAAATTTTCTTTATATATAATTTTGAAGATTATTAGTTTAATTTAACTTAAAACCTTATATAAAATATAATGTTCTAAGAATTATTCCTATAATCGAGATTAAGCTATTAATAATTACAATTAAAAAATAATTATTTTTAATGTTAATTTTAAATCATTTTAATTTTATAAAATTAAATAAAATACAAGAATAAATAATTCGGATATAAAAAAATAAAATAATTAATCTTCTTAAAATAAAAATAAAAGTGGGTATAAAAATTTTATTTGAAATTATAAAATTAATAATTAATCATTTAGGGAAAAATCCTAAAAAGGGGGGTAATCCTCCTAAAGAAAGAAGATTAATAAAAATTAATAATTTTATAATAAAACTAATATTTAAAATAAATAATTGATTAATAAAATAGATATTTAAAATATAAAATATAAAACATATAATACTAACTAAAAATGAATATAATATAAAATATAAAATTCATAAATTTTCTCTAATTAAAATTGCACATATTATTCACCCTAAATTATTAATTGAAGAGAAAGCTAATAATTTTCGTAAAGAAATTTGGTTAATTCCTCCAATACTTCCAATAATAACATTAATTATTATAATTAATATTAAAAAATTTTTATTTAAATAATATGATATTAAAATTATGGGGGTAATTTTTTGTCATGTTATTAAAATAAAACAATTTAATCAAGTTATACCTTCAATAATATTTGGAAATCAGAAATGAAAGGGGGCAGATCCTATTTTTATTATTATTGAAGAATTGATTAAAATTGAAAATAATCTATTTATTTCAAAATTTTTTAATAAAATTAATTTTAATAAAATTGAAAATAAAAAATTGATTGAAGCAATAGATTGAATTAGGAAGTATTTTAAAGATGCTTCTGAGGCTATTAAATTATTACATCTACTAATTAGAGGGATAAATCTTAATAAATTAATTTCTAAACCAATTCAACAACCTATTCATGAATTTGATGAAATTGAAATTAGAGTACTAAAAATTAAAATAAAAATAAAAAATATTTTATTAGAATTAATGTAAAATAAGATTAAAAATAAATTATAATTATAAATTGTAACTTTATATATGTTATACGTATATATATATATATATATATATATATATATGTATTAATTAAAATAATTTATTTTTATATTTTAGTGTAAGATGCACAATAATTTTTGATATTATTAGATATAGTTTAATTCTATAAAATATAAATAATAAAGGTAAAAATTTACATAATTTATTCTATCAGAATAATCCTTTTATCAGGCACTTTATTCTTAAAAAAAAGATAGATATTTCTTTATATTTGGGGTATGAACCCAAAAGCTTATTTTAGCTTATTTTTAA